GAGGTATTGGGTGCTTGCCCTATTGAGAGTATCTTACATTCTCTCTTCACCAGACAGATAGACAAATAGGCAATCCGATAGAAAGATTATGGCTTCCTTACTATCAGCAAGCTCCCACAGGCGATGAACTGCTTCCTACTTCTTCTTCGCTCTTCTCTTTCCTAAAGAAAGTGAATTCAAATCTACGTGAATCACGAAAGAAGCAAAGCCGTAACTCGCTTCCGCCGGCATGAAAAAGAGGGAATGAATCGTGGATGTGCTTTACCAATTGAAAATAAGAAATGCTTTTGCTTTCACTTTCGCTATCTAGCTTGGATAGCTTAGGCTTTTCCATCCTCATTCCGCAACCAATCTATCATTAGAGTTTTCTTACCTCAGAAATGCATCTATCTCATCCGAGAAATGGATAATATGTAGCCTGAAATGTCGCTTATCCCATGACAACTTATCCCTCTTTTCTACTTATCTAGTCTCGCTTTCCACCGGAATGCCAACAAGCCCTATGCACTGTATTTTGGATAAGCAGCTTCCTCCTAGAAGAGTGGTGGTGATTGAACATAAACAAGGTAGGAGTAATAAGTGGAGTGCTTCGTTCACACCTGTTCCAGTCTCTTTCTTTCCATCTTCTTCTTTTGTGTAAAGACTAGCTGGGGAAAGTAAGGTGTCAGAGCCAAAGCTAGACAGGGAGGGAGCTAGTTCTTCCAAGGATGGATATGCACACCTACTGTTCATTAATAGAAATGCACTTTTCTTTCTTTTTGTTAGTGGCTTTCTCTTTTTAGAAGTAGAACTCTAGACCAGGGAAAAGTCCTATCCTTTCTGTACAATCTCGGCAAAGCGGAAGATAAGGCTTCAAAGTCCTTTGATGCAAATACAGATGGAGCCAATCAAGCCTATCCAGCTGGCTCTGAAGTCACAACGGCTAAACTGGTCCTTCCTATATTAACGAAGGAAGGGGCGACCCAGCACCACTAAAGACTAGGCCTGAAGAACTCTAATAAGAGTAGAATGTCCTGTTGGGTGGTTTTTTATGAATGTTTACAAGTTGAGGTAACCAAGGCAAAGCAGAAAACCCTAGCACAAGCGGGCAAGGCTTTATGGTCTAAGTCAGCCAACAACTACACATCCATCGCCCAGCTCTTTCGTCACCCCCATATTCACCACATCAGCTTCCTGGCATACTTCTCTTGGCCAAATCAATTTAAGTAGAGGAGTCTCTAAAAAACTTATACCCAGCCTCTATGGCAATCAAAATACTCACTTCTTTTACCATTGATATGACACAAACCGCTCAGAATTCAGTAACACTTGCTCTATGCAAAATCCACATACTACTTCCTAGTTCACAACAATGCATGTATCCAGCAAAACTTCATTGCGGAATCACCTCATTGTTGTGTACCCTCCTACCGACAAGATACCGATCGTCCCGTACTGAATCGTGTATACTGGCAGCCCAAGCGGGAAACTTTACGGCACAGCTGCACACCAGGTATAAGAGAAGGAAACCCAGCCAGGCATAGATATACACCGCAGGGCCAATAGAGAGTGCCCAAAATAGAGAGATTATTCCCTTAGCAAATACACAAGGGACACGCAGCCCGGTAAGTGGAAGAGATATGATTGGGAATATGATCTCACCAATGGGGCCGAGTAAAATGTGAAATGCGAAAGTGCTGGTCCAATAATACGAGATTGGTGCGCAACCTTTGCAATGTTTCTGAATACTGTGTCATATGATGCTTCACCTGCCAGTCAGGCGCGCTGCGGTTGAAAAACTTCTTTGTGCACTAGTTTCCAATGGAGCTTGAGGAGTCCAACTTGAACCTTTAGCTCTATGGCCAGATCGAGTTCGATACTGTTTTGACAAGATGAACTGCACCTATACACTCAGTGACATACACTTTATGGAGCAAGGGTATGAAATTGATTGTTTAGATGCATGCTTGCCAATTTGGTAGATTAGGTCAAGCTTGTGAAGGGAGGGCTAAGAGGAGGATCTTTGCCATTGGTAATTCGACTGGTCTTTCTTTCCCTACTTGCTAGCCAACCAGGGGTTGTTACGTAACATGTGGTAAGCACTATACTCCATTACTTTCTCAAACGCTCCACTCAGCACTACCTCCTTCCGTGCTGCTCGCTCTTGCACACGAACAGCAGCTTCTCCGAGACCTCGCCACCGCGGAGCGCCTTACTCTTCCTGCTGCGAAGTTACTATTGATCCATTCCTTTCCTATACCGCCCCTTACGATCGAAACCCTGAAAGTGGTTTCCTTGGGTAAGAACAGAGATGAAGTCCGTCCCTTAGCCTAGTCTATATCCACTAATGTTGTTGTTTTATAGAGTCAGACTGTGTTCTCGGGGAATACTGGCTTTCTATCCCATTCCCAAGTAGGCAAGCAAGTAGGAAAGCCCTTCTCAAGTAGGTTTGGTTGGTTGGCATAGTCCATTGTTTAGGAATCCAATCCAGATGTGAAGTATAGGTATGCGTATGGCAAGGGAATGCGCTTTCGAACTCAATCGAATTCCCAACACTAGCCTGGTGAACTAGTGTCATCATACGCATTTCCAGGATTAGGATTCGGACTCGTAATCGGCATGATAGAAAGCTCGCCTTCGGGTTGATGGTTTTTCCAAGCCAATCGTAAAAGCCTTACTTGAATGGCAGCTTTCAGTGAGTCAACATTTGATGATCGACCATCCATGGATTAAGCAAAGCAAAAGCACGCACAAGGTAGGATCACGATCGTCGGCTGGCTCTACGGTCCCGGTGCACGATTAGAGAGTTCTATGTATGGTATGGGCGGGCCTTGATTTATTCACTCCATGACGAGCTCTAGGCTATGATGATATTCTTTGATGAGATTTCATAGTAAGGGCCGATTTCCTGCCAAGAGATAGAGAGCTGACGACTCTTCACTTATACGCTATCGATTCTCTTATCGTGAGTATTGCTCTTATCTATAATAATAGTCATATATGTACTCATAAGATGGCATGATTGCGTGACTCACTCTCTCTTTCATGGCTCTTTGATACAGGATGATCTCTTAGTGCTCTGGCGCTTCATGATTATTTCCTGCATCTCTTTTTCCTAGCTCTGTTTCGTAGGGTTTGCCCTGATTTGCATATCATTTCGTATATTGAGTATTTATATAAATCATGGGTATAGACTAAGGGATAAACAACTATAGATTGCATCATGATCTGAGTAATAATGGTAAGTTCACAATCATTCTTTAGGTTGTTATACTATATTTAGCTATGCATTAATTCCGCCCTAGCCAACTAGGTGCGTAGTTGTTCTGGCTTTCGTATTTGCCTGCCTGCCAGATCTTTGTTTCGTAAGAAGGATGTTTTGATAGAAGCCCAGTCTAGAAGATTCAGTAGTCATAAATGCTCTTTCATGTTGTTCACAAAGTTGGTAGAATTGGTTCTTATTATGTGGCAGTCAGCTCCACCAAAGTACCCTAATCCTTCTAAAGATCAAGTGCAAGCTATACAAGAGAAACTTCGTAATGGTGCCCATCGATTTTCCCCTATGTACCGAGGCGTCATACCGAAGCCAATGCAATTGGAGGGAGTGAACTACACCGGTCGTATGTCTATCGCTGGTCCTTTTTACGGAGTTATGGGGGTTTGCAACTGACATAGAAAACAAAGTCTACAACTACTTCATTGCAGGTCTGAAGACCGAGATTCGAGGGCGAGTTCGTATGTTCGAGGGAAGGAAATAGTAATCTGTAGTAACTAGTGTCTTTGAAGATTCGGGTGATTTCCATTTTGACCTCTCTTCTTCGCAAACGAATAAGTGGACCAGTGTTTCAGCCTGAGAGATATGGACGGTAGCCCTTTACCTAACCAAACGGGGAAAGGCAACAACAACTTGGTGTATAAAGCCAGGAAGCGCTCGTTGTGCATGGAATTTCTGACTAACGCTTTTTATGTCGTGTGCATTCTCCTCGGAAAAAGTCTGAAGTGAAGTAGGGTTCCTTGAGGTCCAGGTAAACTCCATCTGTCAATGAAGTAGTCTTTCTAGCTCCCTCCCCGCTGGCCGGGAAACGGGATGGCCTCAGCAACCTAGCCTTGCTTACAAAGGAAAAGGGGGTTCGTTCTCCCCGAGTGAAATCCCAGGAATCAGTGAACTCAGAGCCTTGTTCCTACCTGCCGTTTTCTTTCTTAACTCTGGAAGAGGGCTAGCTCCCCTGTTTCCTTAAGGTCGTTTACTCCATACAAACAGTTTCCTTAAGAACCCGTTGCCTCCCTGCAATGCGAAAACGGAAAGGCCTGCACGGAGGAGGTGTCCGCTTCGGGCCGTGATTGATGCCTCATCAAACAATAGATTTTCTTAAAGTCGTGACATCACTACGACATCAAAACTATAACTACTGTTACGCCTCTCTTCATATCTGCCCGGTCTAGGCTCGAACTTGGTAAATGGTAAGCCGAGGGGAATCCCACCTTAGGAAGAAAAGCCATAGAATTAGAAGGAAATGGAAGATAAAGGTGAAACTCAGATCTTTCCTTGTATTAGAAAACCGTCCCCAACGCCTTAAAGCAAAGGAAAGTGAATGTCCCTGACCCCAAGACCCCAGGGAATCCATCCACCGTCTCTGCCTCATGTGAATGTCCTTATGAGAAAAGTTGGAGAATCCAGGATTCTTCCACTTAGATGAAATAGCTTAGATGAAATAGTAAGTAATAGTTCCGCTCGTATCCATGGAAATGGGAAAGGAATTATTCCAATAGAACCATGGAACCCCCGAGCGGTTGTGGTTGTACCTGTACTTGCAGGGATACGAAAACTCGCTATTCACTCAGTTTCTGGTCAATAATAAGATTATGTAGGAGAGATGGCCGAGTGGTTCAAGGCGTAGCATTGGAACTGCTATGTAGGCTTTTGTTTACCGAGGGTTCGAATCCCTCTCTTTCCGTTTCTGTTAATTCACCAACGTTACCGACCACAATGTATCAAATCAAATAGATTTCCGCAATAATACCTTTATTTGATAGAAATTAATTATTAAAAATTAATTACTTTGGTACGTAAAATACAAATGAGCAAAAAAGAATAAAATCCTACTGTAGATAGATCCATTTGTGATACATGAATGAGAAAATACGGATTAAGGCCCTTCCGCGAAAAGGGGATAAAATTCGATGAACCTTTCTTATTTTCGTTAGGTTCAAGTCTGACGAGAATAATATTCTACGACTAAGAACTCATTTATTTTCAAACCGATCCATTTACTAAATATTATTTTATTTACTAGTCCTTTATATTGGAATGAGTCACTAGTCAAATGTTTTGGCAATTCCTCGTGGGCGGATGAAGCAATAGAATTTGGAATCAGCGTTTTGATCTTTGGTTATCTTTCGTAGTAATAATATCTCGGGGTTTGCAACGAAAACTTGGTATATCAACTATACGACCATTAACTAAAATATGTCTATGGTTAACTAATTGCCGGGCCCCTGGAATGGTTGAAGCCATACCCAATCGAAAAAGGATATTATCCAAACGCATTTCAAGTAATTGTAGTAAAACCTGACCTGTGGATCTTTTTGCTTTTCCAGCGATATGTACATATCTAAGTAATTGTCGTTCTGTCAGACCATAATGAAAACGCAATTTCTGTTTTTCTTGAAGACGAATACGATATTGCTCTTTTTTCCCAGAATGGAATTTCTTTTTCTGATTACTTCCGGATTTAGGCGTTTTTCTAGTGAGTCCTGGTAAAGCTCCCAGACGGCGTATTTTTTTTAAACGAGGCCCTCGATAACGGGACATGAAGACTCCTTTTTTATTTTATTGAAATTTCATTTTACACAATAAATAAAAATGAAAACTGCACTAAAGGATAAACAGAGTAAAATCTACTAAAGTACCACAAAAAAAAATGAATTGTATCAACATCTGGATTATATATTTGGATAAAAAAATTCTTAAGAAATTAGGAGAAAATTAAGAATTATTGTGAATCCATTCCAATCGAAGGTGAAAGAAGAATCGAATATTGAGTAATCAAATCCTTCAATTCATTATTTTGTTTTCGAGATCTTAAAAAAAGTGGATTAATCGGACGAGGATAAAGAGAGAGTCCCATTCTACATGTCAATACTGACAACAATGAAATTTCTAGTAAAAGGAAAATCCGTCGACTTTATAAGTCGTGAGGGTTCAAGTCCCTCTATCCCCAATAAAAAGCCCATTTTACTTCCTAACTATTGTACCAACCTCTATTTTTCATTAATGGTTCAAACAAGATTCACTATCTTTCTTATTCTACTCTTTCACAAACGGATCCAAACTGACTTCTTTGGATCTTACCCCATTCATACAAATGAACATATTCTAGTATAGGCAAGTAATCCCTATTATTAAGTAAGCCATCCACAATGCATAGGACTATCCCTCCCCATTTCCAAATTTTGAATACTTTATTTATATTTATTTTTTAGTCCCTTTAATTGACATAGATGCAAATACTCTACTAAGATGATGCACAAGAAAGGGTCAGGATAGCTCAGTTGGTAGAGCAGAGGACTGAAAATCCTCGTGTCACCAGTTCAAATCTGGTTCCTGGCACAGAAAATAAAAGGATCCACCGAATAGATATTGATACAAATATCTTGAGATGGATTGGGGTACATATTCATTAATAATCTAGATAGTATAGAGTAAGTAGATAAATCTGTAAACACTTCTTTTTCTTTTTAGAAAAAGGGTAAAAATCTTTGGTTCCTTTCTTTATGGTATAGAAAGAGGTAAAATTGGGTGCCCTTTTCTTCATTTTTGCATTTCTTATTAATTTTGTATACCGCTATTCCGAAGAATATTTTTTTATTCTTGCTTATCCTACTTTCCTAGTGGTTCTAAGTAATACGCGCGGTACAAAGTTCGTGGTAGGAACTTCTTTGAGTCATTGTATTTTTCTGTTCATACGAAGGAAACAAATATCTGATTTTCAAAATTGGAAAATCGAAATGAAGCCCTTTTTGTATAATAGGAATTAATTAGAATATAATAAGTATTTCGTTTCGTCTAGGAACAGAACGTAAAAATATTCCTTGATTTGAATAAAATCTGGAGTTGTGTTGTATTGTATAAGTGAACATGAATTTATTATCATTCAATGAGCATCTTGTATTTCATAGAAATTGGGGGTTATATAGTCCTTACGTAAGGGCCAGCCTATCCAACTTTCAGGCATTAAGATACGTTTAAGACGCGGATGATTATCATAAAAAATTCCCACCATATCATAAGATTCGCGTTCTTGAAAATCAGCACTTCTCCAAACCCAGAAGACAGACGGGATTCTAGGATTATCCTTTTGGGCAAAGACTTTTATGCATACTTCTTCTGGGTTATCTATACCATACTGTATTCTCGTAAGATGATACACGCTAGCTAAAGATCCACCAGGTGCTACGTCATAAGCACATTGGGAACGTAAATAATTGTAACCATATACATATAAAATGACAGCAATGGAATCCCAATCCCCCGCTTTTATTTGTAAAGTTTCTATTCCTCGGTGATCGAAGCCCAAAGATCTATGAACCACGTCATGTTTGACTAGCCAATTAGATAACCAACCCTGCTGCATTGTCTTGATCTCTCCCCCTTTGTATAAATATTTCACATTTCAAATGCAAGTTTGAAAGATTGCCCTGCTCTTTCTTTTTCTGCACAAAAGAACCCTTCCTAATTCACTAATTTGTAGGAAGATACTGGACTTTTGGATTTTCAAAAAGTTTAAGAAGATATGTCTAAAGTAGACGGTGATTGATAGAGCAATTCTTGCTCGTAAGTTCCAGTATGAGTACTGCGCCGAACATAAAGCTTGTGACTGGTAGTATCGATTTTTCTTTTGAGATAGAGTTCGATCCCCAACTATTTCTCGCGATATCTTCTTACGAAGTTTTGTTAGGGCATCTATAACCGCCCCCGGTTTAGGTGGACAGCCCGGCAAGTAGACATCCACAGGAATTAACTTATCGACCCCCCGAACAGTACTATAGGAATCCGTACTGAACATTCCCCCTGTAATACTACAAGCTCCCATAGCAATGACGTATTTTGGTTCAGGCATTTGCTCATATAATCTCACTAAAGAAGGAGCCATTTTCATTGTTACCGTACCGGCTGTTAAAATTAGGTCCGCTTGCCTAGGACTTGATCTTCTTGGTACCAATCCATAATGATCAAAGTCGAATCGCGAGCCTGAAGCAAATTCAATGAAACAACAACCATATAGAATAGAAGGGGCCATAAACAGGAGAGTCTTGACCAATTCGAAAGATCATTTGGTGTAGTTGAAATAACGGAATTGGAAGTTGTTCGGTCAAGTATAGGAAATTAATATAAGAATTCTCAATGGTTTATTTTTCGTCTTTTATTTATCTTAATATTCATTCCATTCAGGCCATTCCAATGCTCGCAAGCAAGCACGAAAAAGCTTCTATTTCTAAACGGAAACGCCCAATACATCGAAACTCATTACCCATGGATAAAGCCAGAAAAAAAAGAAAACAAACATGGTTTAGCGGATTCGGAATTGTAACCAAGCATCCTGGGTTCTATACCCGATTCAACACTAGAGCATGCAGCCGATCCTAGATACAGAACTATAGAAAGTGTGCAGTGAGGGATCTTTATTGGTAGCCAGTCTTTCACTTCCGCCTCTCCACTCCCATGCCTTTCTTGGTCGGACCAACCCAACCGGCGATTTCCGACAAGTCTTTCTGCTTAGAGCAAGAAGCGGAACAAAAATAAAGCTTTCTTTATTTTCATTTATGGATAACCAATCCATTTTCAAATATAGTTGGGAGATTTTACCCAAGAAATGGGTACATAAAATGAAAAGATCGGAACATGGGAATAGATCTTATACCAATACTGACTACCCATTTCCATTGTTGTGCTTTCTAAAATGGCATACCTATACAAGGGTTCAAGTTTCGATCGATATTTGCGGAGTGGATCATCCCTCTCGAAAACGAAGATTTGAAGTTGTCCATAATTTACTGAGTACTCGGTATAACTCACGCATTCGTGTACAAACAAGTGCGGACGAAGTAACACGAATATCTCCGGTAGTCAGTCCATTTCCATCAGCCGGCCGGTGGGAGCGAGAAGTATGGGATATGTCTGGTGTTTCTTCCATCAATCATCCGGATTTACGCCGTATATCAACAGATTATGGTTTCGAGGGTCATCCATTACGAAAAGACTTTCCTCTGAGTGGATATGTGGAAGTACGCTATGATGATCCAGAGAAACGTGTGGTTTCTGAACCCATTGAGATGACCCAAGAATTTCGCTATTTTGATTTTGCTAGTCCTTGGGAACAGCGTAGCGACGGATAATTCCGAATCTACATAGGTCTAGTCCAGGGGACAAATCAATAGGAAATGCTATTTGCTTCTTAAGTTAAGAAGAAGAACTTTTTTTAAATGAAAGAGTTTCCACGGGCGTCGGATATCATTTCTTCAAATAAGGAAGAAGTGTTATCGAAGGATTTCCTTCCATTCTTCCTAGTATGGAAGAAGTCAAGAAAAAGTACTGCGTCTCGATCTATACGAAAGGGCACAGGTTTTTTCTTTCGGTTTCATCGATAGCAGAAGAGTACGCTAGCTAGCGGAGCCTGAGCTTGCTTGCGCCCCACCCCTACGGAAACTATTGCCTATGCTTGCTGCTCGCTCAGTGTCAGTAGAAGGGAAGAAAAGATGGTCACTCCTTTTAGTTTAGGAACATGGCGAGCCTTACTTACGACTGTTGCACTTCACTCGCAGCTCGCACTTGCTCATGAACTCGCTGCTTCGCCAGAAGCGACTAGTCGCCTCCTTTCCTCCGCCGAAAGATGCTTAGCCAGAAGCGACGAAGGAGGGGAGCTGGGGAAGGCCGACGATGGCAATGAGGGGGAAGCTGTCGTAGAAGCTTTGCCCCTTGCTTTACAGAAATTGTTATGAACTTACTAAATGACCTTATTTATTCTCCCGGAACGCTAGCAAATCTAATAGTTCCATCTGCTCTTCTTAACTTAAGAACGAAGGCCGCCATCCTTCTTATTCAGGAACCCTTTGTTTGAGGAGGGCATATCCCGGGAAGGGGAGAGTGGCCGAGCGGTCAAAAGCGACAGACTGTAAATCTGTTGAAGGTTTTCTACGTAGGTTCGAATCCTGCCTCTCCCACTTGTTGTAGACTTAAGAGAAGAGAAAGTAGGCGGAAGCCTAGGAGGGCCAACCGAGCGAAGCTCTTTCTTTTTTGGCCGTGCCGTGAAGTGCAATTTTCTCGTATGCGTTTTAGAGAGGTTGTCGAAAAAGACGATCTATAGAGATTCCCCATCTATATCCAATCGAGAATAGAAGCGAGTCGCTTCCGGCGCCGGCTTGTAGTCTCTACTGTCGGCACACACACGCCGCCCGCCATCATGCCTCCTTGGTTCGGGACGAAGCCAAGCGAGACATACGATAGACGAAGGAAGCGCCCACCCAGCTGGAGGGCTAAAACCTTTAGTTTTGAAGTTGCAAACTCCAGCTTCGAAGCTGGAGTGCTTTAGCCCTTTAGTTTTGAAGCAAGAATCACCGTCTTGAGCGCCTTGCGCGCTCAAGAACAAGCAAGGGATGAGCGCTTTGTTGCGCCTGCGGATACGTTTTCTTGCTGGGGAAGGCTAGTTTGATCGAGGATTGGAGAGGAGAGGTGGAATAAAAAGCTCGGGATGGGATGGATTTTGGAGTCTTTGTGCGAGCCGTATGCGGTGAGAGTCGCACGTACGGTAAGGAGGGGGTTCGCGTCTATACGTGTAGTGTGGTGGTTGGGCCTACCCACCCTATTTGTTCCATGATCTACGGGTCTACTGGAGCTACCCACTTCGATCAATTAGCCAAGATTTTGACCGGATACGAAATCACTGGTGCTCGATCTAGTGGTATTTTTATGGGGATTCTTTTTATCGCTGTAGGATCCCTATTCAAGATTACTGCAGTTCCTTTTCGGGCGGCTGTAGGACGGACGGCCCCCTATAGGTAGTAGGGTAGGATGGGTGGTACCGCTCAGAGCGGCCAATCCTCCTAACTGCGCGCGGGCCGGGCTTAGAGCGCGTGAAACTCATCACTACCTCGTAAGGGCGTTGAGACCATAGCATGTTACACAAAAGCGCCGCTTTCTCTGGAGTGTTGTCACACAGCTGCCCGACTAGAAGAGCTACTCGCTCTGTAGTGTTGTCACACAAGATAAGCACGCCGCCCGCCTGCTGGCCGGGCGAATCGAAGTTATCTTCCGGTCAACTGTCCGCCCAGTCAAGTGCAAAAAACACAGTGGAATCACGCAACGCACGCAGCTGGTGTGCTTCCTGCCCACGAGGAAAGAAGAGCGACAAGGTTCAGATTTTACTGTTTGCAGCATGGGAGCTGATTACCCAAAAAATCCCTGGGAAAAAAGAAAAGATATCTCGGTAACGAAAACCATAGGAGGCTGTATTGGCGAGATCCAAGGGTTCACAGCAGCCCAAAAGAAAAACCGCCTGGAAGTCCGAGGACCTTTAGTACCGTACCGAACCAGCAGCCTTCGCGTCAAGCGACGACCGCCCTTGTCCCTTTCCTTTTTCCATTCAGCCTACTTCTTAGCTTTGTTCCGTCAGTCTAAGGCAAAGTCCGTGACGAAGATCTTTCTATCAATAGATAGGAATGAGTGTTCGTTATAGGGGATAGGATCCATCTGCTCTCTCTCTATTTTCTTTGATGCAATTTAGAGAGAAAGAGCAGTGCGAACTAAAAAAAAAAAGATAATCGGGAGATGATTAAAAAAAAGATACATTTACATCTAAAGTAAAGGGATGTATATATTATTCCTATATATATCATCTATCTATGAAAAAAGTAAACAGAGTTCGTTTTTGGGTTCCCCGAAGCCCCGAATGGATTGGATCGTTTCTGCTTCTGCCAACGAAATGAAGGCCTCGCCCCTTCCGAATGCTTCTCCGATCCTGAAGTTCTCGCGAAGAGAATAAGATGCAGCTCCCCCTCCCTCTGTCTTTTTCCGCTTTGCTAATCTTCCCCTCTAACGCGGGCCGGGCCGGGCTTAGGCGGGCGCGGGAGGAAGAAAGAAAGTCGAAGAGCGTCTTCTCCTTTGTCCTTTTTTCAGTGCAACACAGGAAAGCACCCTCTTTGTAATCTCTGCAGCTTCCCAGAGGCTTTTTTTGTATTGAACGCATGGCGTAGCCAGGACCCCCAATCATGTTTGAGCCTATGTTCACCCGGGGCTCAAAAGGAGAATTCCGGAATGCCTGCCGACGTTCAGATAAGGTGCATATCCCTTACCACTAAAGGAAAGGCTCGACGAAGGGGGATATTTTCAGGGTAAGGAAAACGCTTTCGGAGATTGAGATGTCGATTTGTTTTTCATCGAAAAGGAAGAAGGCCGAGGGGATAGCTGCCTTCCTTCGGGCTTTGCCTGCCGACGTTCTAATAAAGAATTCCGGCTCGGCCCGGGAAAGCGCTGGCAACAACATAAAGAAAGGGGTCCATGTAGCTGCTGCGCCCGCCCACTGAGCAGCAGGTTCGGCATCTACTACAAAAGAAAAGAGAGAATCCACTTCAGATAACCACGTCTCTGCTAGGCAGCGTGTGGAATGGCCGAGAGCGGACCAAATGGATATATAATCCAAGCCGAGAGTGGAGTTACGTGAACAGCCGTCTGATGGAAAACAACTTTCACGTTCGGTTCAGAGAGCACTTTTTTCGTTGAGAATAAGTCCTTCCCTTTTGTGTGAATTCCCCAGCGGCGAATTAACAACTTGTGGGGCCCTATCTATTCAATCTCTCGAGCCCCAAGAAAACCCCCCTCTCCCTCGGACTCAATCTCTCTTTTGACTCTATATATGTGGGCACCTGATATCTATGAGGGTTCACCCACCCCGGTGACAGCATTCCTTTCTATTGCGCCTAAAATCTCTATTTTTGCAAATATGTCACGTGTTTCTATTGTTGCTTCCTATGGGGGTACATTACAACAAATCTTCTTTTTCTGCAGCATTGCTTCTATGATCTTAGGAGCACTGGCCGCCATGGCCCAAACGAAAGTCAAAAGACCTTTAGCTCATAGTTCGATTGGACATGTAGGTTATATTCGTACTGGTTTCTCATGCGGAACCATAGAAGGAATTCAATCACTACTAATTGGTATATTTATTTATGCATCAATGACGATAGATGCATTCGCCATAGTTCCAGCATTACGGCAAACCCGTGTCAAATATATAGCGGATTTGGGCGCTCTAGCCAAAACGAATCCTATTTTGGCTATGACCTTCTCCATTACAATGTTCTCATACGCAGGAATACCCCCGTTAGCCGGCTTTTGTAGCAAATTCTATTTGTTCTTCGCCGCTTTGGGTTGTGGGGCTTACTTCCTAGCCCCAGTGGGAGTAGTGACTAGCGTTATAGGTCGTTGGGCGGCCGGAAGGTTGCCATGAGTAAGGTTGGGAGACCGAAGGCTGTTTTCCGTGCACCGGACACGTAGCTTACCGAATCAGTTGCAACACAGATGGGAATGCATGCTACGAAAGACAGGGTCGAGTCTGATACATCAACCGTCGACTCCATATCCTTGTACGAGTCCACAATCACTACACGAGATGAACCTGGGTTTGGTGAATGGAAGTTGGCCTTAGGTGTAATAGGACTCCCAGTTACTGCGCGCGATCGTATACTGAGGTGCTCCCCGTCGGTTGTTGGAACGACGCGAGCCGGGCCGGGCCTCGATTCCTTTCATAAAGATGAAGGGACAGAGGTGACTAATTCCCCATCTCATTTGGGGCGGAAAACGAATCGACATCTCGATGTGATACAGCCCTTTCCATTTTCGTTGGGAAAGAACGGCGAAGTCCATCCGAACCCTCCAATGAAGAAATAAGAGGAGAGCAAAGCGCCAATGGCGCGCGAAGCGCATGCGGAAGGGGCACGGAGAAATAAAGAAGTGTGGAGGACCGAGCTCATTCCCTTCGCTTCCTGGGCCCAAAGCAGTGCTTTGTTTCCTGGCCAAATCAAGGATTTGGGGCTGATTGCAAAAGATATCTGAATAGAAAGATAGATCCATCCATCTATCCAGATATCTAAAAAAGAATCTATTTTGATTTCATGAAACCTTTGATTCAAAGAACTGCGCTTAGCCCCCCCGCTCATGAAACGGCTCTGCTGCAATGGATGGCAGAGGGTCCGTAGTACCCGAAGCACTGGAGTGATCCAGTAGCCGGGAAGGGGCCTAGAAGTGCCTACTACTACACCACACTACACTTGGCTCTACACATTTACAGAGCTTACCCCTGTCCAGTGTCTGGCAGAACGTTGGGGGCTTCAATCGTCGACTCGTTATCCCCATCTCAGCCCAGGCTAACGGAGCCTGACTTATTCAGGGGAGAGAGTGGAGCCTATCGAAGCACTCTTGAGAGTAAGATCCTTGGCTCCTCTTCATTCTCTACAGGGTCTCTGCCCACATGGAAGCGGGGCAGAGATGGAGAAGATCAAACACGGGAATAAGAAGCATTTAAAATGCCTTTTTGATCATTTTGATAGAGGGGGATGGATAAAGTGGGCAAAACAGACTCACATTTTTCAATCGAAAAGATGGGTTCCTTTTTCGTCTCGACAAAGAAAGAATCATCTTGAAAACGCTCCTAACCCCTTCGCAGGGCCGTGTATAGTAAGTGATCCGAACCTGCCCGGAGCGAGCCCCCCTTAGAGGCAAGTGAAGTTGGTGAGCCGTATGATGGGCAACTATCTCCTGCGGTTCGGAGAGGACTCAGCTGTTAGTTAGTACCCCCTTGGTTTCGGGGTGGACCCTTTCACTCTATTTTATTATATACGCTTAGCGAAAAGAATGTTTTTTGATAGACCTAGGACATGGATTCTATATGAACCAATGGATCGTGACAAGTCGTTACTACTAGCAATGACTTCCTCTTTCATTACTTCATCCTTTCCATATCCCTCTCCCTTGTTCGATCTTACTCATCAAATGGCACTCAGTTCATATCTGTAAATTCGATCATTTACAAGGTTCAAAGAAAGGGTGGACTGCAGGTAAGCACTAATTCTCTGCATTTCCGTGATTCAAAAACAAGGGCGTACGTAGCCCATTGTAGATTCCAGCCGAGAAGATTAAGGAATTGTGACAGCAACCATGTTACTTGCTAAATTGTGCCTATATCTACTCCAAAACTGGAGGCATTCATCTATTCATTCAAATACTACATATAGTGAGGTTAGCCATGTTATACGCTGCTTACTAAAAGGGGGTTACACCTTCTCTCGCAGGCGTTGGTCAATACGGGATCCTACCAAGCCAGATAAATTATGGCCGATAGGCGCTTTGGATGCTGTCATAGTCGAGGCAATGGCCCGCTTGCTTTGTTTGGAAATGGACTCGATATACCATATAAATTCCAGAGAGTATGGGGTAGCGAGGGGTGCTAGGTCTTTCTTCGCAAGCGTTTCCCGATGGCCTGAGATGGCTTGGATGGTGAAGTTTTCAATCATTGAGTGCAGATCCGGGATAGATCACCACCTACTGGGTAATTTTATTAGAGAGCATGTTGGTGAGGAAAACTCTGGGTTTGGTTCTGAGATTTTTGGTGCGGGAAAAAAATACAGATGCCAATCTATAGGTATACCGCAAGACACCTCTATCTCCCAAGTTTTAATCCAATGTTATCTTCACCAGCTTGACAAGATCTTAAAAGAGGTGTGGTACTTCTCCCAAGAGGGAGAACAGCCTTTGAAGGTGTACTATGCTAGGTATGCGGACACAATCTTGTTAGGCATTCCACGAATTAAAAATTTCTTTAATGCCGCTAGAGCTAAAGAGCATGCGCGAACCATACTCAAAAATTCTTGCGATAAGTTAGACCTCGATGTCAGCTGGGAGGAGATTACCTCTGAGAAACTTCTCATTTTTCTTGGTGGGAAAAAAAAGTTTGACGTTCTAGGGTTGCTTGTCTCTTTTACAGATAGTGGGGGCATCAAAGTTAGGATTCCTTTAAAGATGTGGGGGAAAAGTATTAGCACTGGTAGACTGGTCCAGGAGTTTAGGGGTGGCCTTAACCGTCTCACAATGGCAAACTTCCTCAAGCTACTCAATGAACACGTTGAGGCCTACCTACGCACTTCTTTCCAATATCCTCTATCTAAAAATCAAGTCGTTACGCTTTTCCGCTTCTTTCATAGGCTGGTCATTTCAAGAAGCCGCAACTTTGTTCGTCTGACTGGATGTTCGGAAAGTGGGGTACCTGGACTAAACATTAGCCAAGTCCAGGAAAATGAGATTCACTCACTCATAGACAAATTCCAGAGAATCGAGAAAGATAGTAAAAAAGTAAATGAATTCGCCTAAGGATCGATGGAAAGATCAAGGTCCCCGTGAAAAGTAGATACTAGATCGATATGATACTCTCATCTCAGAAGTCACTTCTTCCATTATGCTGATCTCTAGGTCCGTTCCATCATCATCGTAATAGTATGGTCCCAGGTGTCCGAGCTATGGATCAAGATCATATTTAGTCACATTTCTACCGGTGCACTTCTCATGAAATAATTCCCTTTCCAAGGAAAGGAAAACAAGAACTCGAATACTCGTAATAGCGATCCCGATCCACCTACTTTTTTTCGATTCTTTTATTCGAAACGTGCTACAATTTTTATGCATGGGGCATAAGAGTGGACAATCTATGTTATCGAAGGAAGTAAATAACAACACTTCAGCGTTTCGGTCTACCCACCCTCATTCAGTAAACCAATAGGATTGCGGCATTGGAATTAGAGTTGGCCAGGTCCTCTAAAAAGAAAAGAAGAAACTACTTAGATTAGAATAGATAAATGCCATTGGTTTGATCGTACTACGATCTTTTTTGTTTTGTTTTTGGCCATGATTGTGCTGCTCCTGTGAAGGCTAGTGGGAAAGCTCACCGTTCGTTGTGATGAGTGGGGGCCTTGTATCTGTATTCGGATCAGCTCCCTTACATAAAAATATTTCACTGTATCAGCTACGAGGGGAAAACCTGAAAGACAGAGGATAGAGAGTGAGAGAAAGAGTGTGAGACTTGCGCCGCTCTCCATTTCGAGGGGATTTCGACGATTCTGGGGTGATTGAACTATTTCTTTACCTTAACATTTCCTGTTCGTGTTCGTTAGGTTCATAGTGATGATTGGGTACGTCGATAGATGAATCACGGAGAGAGATTTGTCCGGGCATCTTCGAAGTCACTTGAAATCAGGGGATCTGAGGCCGTGGTTGACGTGATGTCGGTAAGGAGCCCTTTGCCTTCGTGGAAACAAATGAGTGAAGGATTCGTGTGTAGTTTGGATGATCTGGATCCTACGGTACAATGAGTTCGAATTGCGGATTTTGATTCAGCTCAAGAGAGAAGAAAGAATGCCAAGATTACTGGAAAAACTTGTCTATACTTTGTTTGATTTAGTCTGATCGAGGATGCGTGCTGCTCTTTTCAAAGTGGAGTAAAAAAGACGTCGACATGCTCATGAAAGGCGGATTCCTGCGGCTCCAAATTATCTCGTAAATGAGGAACGAAACTCTCAAGTCGTGACAGAGTAACTTTATATTTTCTCCAGCTCATGGAAGCGAAAGTCAGGACATCAAACTACCTAATGTCCTTTCACAACCCGGAATCCTTCTTTGATTGTGTCATCAGACCCTAGAGGTGTGAAGGTGACATGATCGATCTCGTATTTATCGTTCATCCCGGTAGATTCAGATCGCTGTATTTGAGTAGTATTAATCTAATCCTCCCCGGCATAAAAGAAAGATAAATTAGGACTTGGGGGAAAGGCTTCTGTTCGAAGATTTCTTTAGAGATTGGATCCTTTTCCCCTAAGAATCCTTAAGTAGAGCTCGCTCGGTGAAAAAAAGGTGATGTGATTCCCATTGGTTAAGCACTTTGACCAGGTCTCTGGCCTACATCTCGTTCACTCACTTATTAATAGCGAGTTTCCGGGAGAAATCACCGAAGACAGAAAGGTTCGGTAGGAAAGCAAATAACTAGGGGGAAAGAAGGAGGAAGGGAGGATGATGACATCAAGGAGTTGAACGAGTGAACCAAATGAGGGGTGAATGAATGCGCCGGACTGAAGAGACTGATTCCTTTCTCCGGGACAAAGTAAAGTATTGGATTTCACTCATTTAGTGCTTGGGATGCGGACAGGCGTGGAAGATGAACATAAGAGAGCTCCGCCCTTGCCTTGCACCGGTGAACAAAAGAAAGAAAGGAGACAAGGTCGGAACTAAGACGTCAATAGCTTATTTTAAGTGACGTATTCCTGTCGGGAACAGCGAGCCAGGATAAAATGAGAGTATGAGCCCACACCCATATAGAAATCAGTCATATGCCTGATAGTCGTTATCTATTCTTTCTCAATGTGCCTATTACCCGAAAACGATATGTACAGAGGAAGCTAGTTTTGTACTCTAGTTCTGTCCCCAAGGCGCGAGTGAAGCCCTTCTCCAGTATGGTAAAGTGAAACCGCTTCGGAGTTTATGGTTCGAAAGAAAGAGAGAGGAAAGCACTTATAAAGCGGTGGGCTCTTATAGTAAACAAGAGTTCCGTTAAGCTCTGGGACTCTGGGCAAGATAGCTGCTGTAGTTTTGAAAACGTAAATTGACCGAACTTTACTTTCCCCTATTCGGAGTATACCATCTCCGAGCCTCTCGTTAAATCGAATCAATTGATGAAAGATGCCCGTCCTTGCTAGGCCAGTTAAAAGTTCCTGGGGATGTGATTGACCTAAGAAGCCCGTGTTATCGATAGATGTAAGTTCATAGTTGAAGACAGGGGAGTTTTAGCTTTTTCGTACCTCGCCCCGGTGTCACTGACAGGGGAAGCGCAAGGTTGATTTATCTGTTTTCGACTCGTGAAAGTTATCACAGCTAGCCAGCCTACAAGGAAGATTTGTGGGAAGTAAGTTACAAGACTTCTCCCCAAGCTCTATTTCCGGACCTAGTTCAAGGACAGGAGCTGGGGATTTAGCCAAGCCAGTTGTTGAAGTCGAGTATGAGCTTCTATCCAATCGAAAGAAGAAGCAAAGGCTTTTCGGTAAAGTATCTGTTTTTTTTGGTCCTTGCATTCACTCCTCCAAGGAGGTGGGAATTCATCCATAGTACGCCTATCTATGGAAAAGTTCTTTTGAAAGATTTCCCCTTCCTTTCTTCTCTACACTTATCCGAATAGGTTGGTGTGCCAGCTTCTTCTCCTGCCTTCTCCTTCGCATCACCCCATTGTCCTAGCTTTGGTTTCAAAGTCCCCTTCTTTTAGTATTAGGTAGTAGAGGGCATCGCCACTCAGAGATTCTACGATAACCCTCATACCAATGATGAATGGTTGGGATAACAAACAACCATTCTGAATTGGTATTCGCTGATTCTTTAATATTGTAATCAGTTCAGTGTCAGTTTACCAGAGCTTCTGCTTCCCCCTGCGGCTTGAGCATAAGATTCGCCTTTATTATTTCGGCTTTGGCTGCCCTCATCCCCCTTTATTATTGGTGCTATTGCTACTTGCCCAAGGAACTATAAGAACCAGTATTGTTGTCTTCGTATTTGATTGTGTGTTTGCTTGTTTTCATATCATGCATGTTATTTTTTCTTTTCATTTCGTAACACATTCTCTCTATCTATTCTGGGATGAGCCATGATTCCACTACAACCATCAGACATTCATGCTCCCATCCCTCTATCTTTGTTATCGATTTGGTCAACCTTATGGTTTGCTAGACCATAGCTTAGGTTCTCTGGGCACTTCCTACTACTGGCGCGACGGATGGAGATGGCTGGCGAGGAGCATGGGGGAAAGTATATTCTTGGTTGAATTTAAAAGCCCTAGGCTCTTGAGATGGGGTCCCTTGAAACGAATAGAAGGTTTCTTCACTTTGACCCTGGACCCCCGGAGATGGAGAACCCTAAGGATATGTTTGAGACATGGCTCAGGGTGAGAAGGTCCCCGTTCTGATGTTGGACGTGGAATCTCGATAAAGATGAGTATTCTGTTCTCAATTCCGATTGAATGGACATCCTTGGGGACAGCTGTGTAAGACTTAATTTACCAAAAAATGGGACAGAAAAACTACTACAAAGATCACAAGAAACCCAGCTCAAAGTGAATGGAGAAAGAACCCCCCTCCCTGTGCCTTGGAAGGATATGAAGCTGTTCGCCCACTCATAGACAAGTGAGCGTAAATCCTGTATCCCTCGAAAAGTGAAGTGAACTAGCCAGGTAGAACAGTAAGGTTAGGAAAAGAGTCTTTCATGTCAAGGTGAACATAGACAGACAAGGTTCGAAGAACTTCTACTTCAGGCCTTGAGGATTCTATGAGGCTCACTCAATGGTGTTGAGGCGCTTGCGGGCAATCAATAAATGAGGAAGCCAAATTATGGATCAAGGAAGGCTGCATCAGAAGGAAGAGTAGGTTGCTATGCCGTTGGCAGGGACTGAGACAGAGAGAGGGGGGCATAGCCCCTATGATCCCGGTAAAGAGTTCCAACTATGCTCTTCTCAGGTTCTTTCTTTCTCCTTCACCAGACCACTGAACTAATCAATCAATCTTGACTTAGACTTCCCATCATCCCCACTTGATTCAGCTTGAAAGCGGAAAAGAAGCGACTTGAACACATCCTTCAGCTGGAAGCCCGATGGAATGTTTTCACGCCCTAAGAAGCAAAGAGAAGAGGTTGCTTCGCTTCCTAAGAATCATTCCTATTCCTAAACTTGCTCACTACCCTTACTGAGACGGCTAACAATCGTCTTAAAGTGAGATTCGAATTCTTCGACTGAGAAAGTTTCTCTTTCGGCTGAGCCTTTGGTCGAGTCCCTATTCTATAGGATATAGTTTCAGGAGCCCTTGCTATATATACACTTTGTTGCAAACAATCCCATCTGTCTATTAGTGATAGCTCCATCCTAAACTTCGATTGAATGAAGTCCTTCTGAACTGAAATCATGAATTGGACTCGAACCAATACCTCTGTGGGACTTCTTCCTTTCTTTTCGGATCAATGAGACAAAGAGGTAGTTCAAGCTGTCGTTAGGGTCTTTGGCAAAGGAATGGAAATGGGACCCCCTCGACTTCTAAGCGAGTCAATCCTAGTAGAGAGAGGAAGACCTTTAAAAAGGAAAGTCGGAACGATTCTGAAGCGGTACTCAGGAAAGTTGTAGCCGTGTAAGTCAGTCACTGGTTAAAAGAAAGCAATTAGTTAGCAATCAAGCTCTTCCGCAGCGCGCCTTGTCTACGATTAAGAATGTCATGCCTAACCCACCCTTATCCACTAATAAAGGCAACTCTAGCTTCTGGCACAACTGGACTTCTGAAACCGATCATGCTGGACAAGAAAATACTTCTTCCCTCATACTTATCTACTTCGCTTAGGCAAAAGATTTTTAAAGTCTGTATCTGTCTACATGTGCCTCCGTCTATGTTACCCCTTCCCCGGAAAGGTGATTATACGTATAGTAAAAAAAACTAGAAAAAAAAGAAAGAAGAGAAAGAACTGGGAGTTGGCGCCTACATAACAGGTAGCTTGCTTACCAAGCCGTCCTGGCAAGCTCCTACAGTTCTCTTATTATTCTTGACTTGACTTATTAATAAGAAAACTACTCACTAACAAAATGAAAGACGATCTAGAATCTACCCAAGAAGATAGAGAGTCCCACATACGAGAAAAGGTCACAAATGGAGTTGAACCAAGTAACATTGCAAAGGCATAATGATAGTAGGGTCGGGATATCCCCGCCCTCCGAACCGGACGTGAGGGTCTCCCCTCATCCGGCTCTCTGCAGGGGAATCCCCACTCACTGCTTCCCCTAATATCCTCCCTTTACCACATCATGGGGGTTTACAGGAGATCCCTGAGACTCGCTCGGAAAGGCTGCTATACCAAACATTATTACTTAACTACAAAGAAAGAAAAGACTATAGTAGTCACTAGATAGTAGTCCGTCCGGCTGCTCTTGCTTAAATCATTACTCTTCATTCTCCCGTGCTCTAGCAATTGCGCTCCCTAGACCACTACCATTTAGTTAGGTAGGGACAATCAATCCATAGTTACGGGAATAACGGAATGCATGGGGATCAAAAAAAATAGAAAAATGAATATTTTCTATGAAATCCTTTCTTTCCATAGATGTATCTGGTCTGAGACGGTACAGTACTCTATGAGAGGAATGCAATGGGATGGATGGTAGAGGGCTGCCTGCGCCCAAAAGCGATGATTCACTTGTCCCCTTGTCTATAGGGACCTTGTGGCATACAACCGCCACGACTCCTGCGTTATAGCCGCCCCTTTCTCTCTTTCTTTTGACTGCCTCGTGGACGGACGAAAGAAGGGGGCAGTGAAGGCTCGCCAAGTAGACAGCAAGCCCCCACCCCGTCAGTCCTGTGTTGCCGTAGCGTGCCCTACTTCAATAAGGTATTACCTCGCCGATTTTAAAGGGG